AGGATATCTTTTCTGTCTCTCCAGGAAAATAGATATCCCCTGAAAATATTTTGAGTTCAATCTTTTTTTTTTTTTTCTCCACTCGGACCAATCCGCTTACTCGGCTTCTTATATTGAAAGTAATTCGCGTATCTACTCCAATGATACTATTGTTCCGTACCATTATGGAAGAAGCTCCGGGTAAGATATGCACTTCCTCGGGAATGAAAAAAAATCGATCTATTTTCATTTTGTATTTTGGCCGAAATTCTTTTGTTCTTCGATACTCAATCAAATCCTCTTTTTTGACGATAGAATCCGCCTCTATAGTCCCATATTTAGTAATTCCCGAACTCTTTCTTCTATATCGAGGATCGTCGAAATAAGCAAGAATACTATTTATACGGAAAAGACCATTTATGGGTATTTCAATCGAGATACCTGAACGGGGTATTAGTTCTTTTTCTTGTTCTTGATTCGATTGTAATGGAATGATGAATCTATTTCTTCGTCTCTTTGCCAATAAATCAGAATTCTCGTCAAGAATAGCGGGGTATATAAAATTACAATGACCCTTACATATGATTCGATCAGGTACTGAATAATCAAGAACCCCCCCCTCCTTTTTACCAGAAGGATCCGACCTAAACAATTTATGTCTCGCTTGATCATCAGTCACTGAAAGGTTAGAAATATATTTTCGTTCGACAGAAAGAGAATGAATATTTATTTGATCTTGATCCTTGTGGAGCGAAAAAGGGACTATACTGGATCTGTGCGGAACTCCTGATAATATCCACAAATGGCTTGTTTTTGGTAAGAGATGAACATTACCATATGTATATTCGGGTGCATGGTACACAGCGGTACTCCAGTGCATTTCTCCCTCTGAGTCAGAATAAATATGTTTTCGGACCCTCTCTTTAAAATTCAAGATGGATGCTTCGGCGCGAATCTCGGCAATGACTTGTTCTGATTCTACATATTGATCATTTTTAACTAAAATCAAACTTTTTGGGGGAATATTCACATTATGTAGAATATCTTGACCCTCAATAGTTACATATAGGTCTATATAACATAGAAAAGCTGGATAGCCGTGACGTGTACGTGTGGGATGAACCAAATGTTCATTGAATTTGATTTTTCCATTATCAGGAGCTCGTACATGTTCCGCCGTACCGCCTGTAAATACTCCACCGGTATGAAAAGTTCTTAATGTTAGTTGAGTCCCGGGTTCCCCAATAGATTGACCCGCAACAATACCTACCGCTTCTCCCAATTCGACCAGGTCGCCATGAGTGGGACTACGGCCATAACATAATCGACAGATCCAAGATGTACTCCTGCAAGTAAAGGGAGTTCTAATAGATATTGATTTTGCTCTAAAGGTTATGAATCGATTAACAAGTCCAATCCCAATATCTTGATTTCGAATGGCAACGCATCGTGAACCCATATATATATTGTCCGCTAATACACGACCAATTAATGTTTGGATAAAAATTCTTTCTGTTATCATCCCATTTTGAAGACTCACAGAAATACCTCGGATGGTGCCACAATCTGTTCTACGTACAACAATGTGTTGAACTACTTCAACAAGTCTGCGCGTGAGGTATCCAGCATCTGATGTTCGTACAGCAGTATCCACAACTCCTTTGCGAGCTCCGTAGCAGGAAATAATATATTCCGTTAAAGAGAGTCCTTCGCGTAAATTGCTTTGAATGGGTAAATCAATCATTTGTCCTTGAGGATCCGACATTAATCCTCTCATACCTACTAATTGATGGACCTGAGATGCATTTCCTCTAGCTCCCGAAAAAGACATTATATGGACTGGGTTAGAAGGATCAGTCATCCTAAAATTAGGATTCATTTGTTGTCGTAAATATTCACTTGTAGCATACCAGATCTCAATGGATTGACGTAATTTTTCTACCGCGTGTACATTCCCATAATGATGGTGTTTTTCCAAAATTAAACTTTGTTGTTCCGCATCTTGTACTAGCCACCCCTTGGAAGGTATTGTTAAAAGATCATCAATTCCTAATGAAATGGATGTAGTAGTGGCTTGCTGGAAACCCAGAGTCTTTACTTGATCCAGGACATGTGATGTATATGCCATTCCAAAGTGATCTATTAATCTGCGAATAAGTCGTTTCATGGCAGTTCCATCTATCGCTTTATTGTGAAAGACTAGATCGGCCCGTTCTGCCATAAGTACCTCGCTATTCAGTTGAGTAGGATTCGACAATGGATTTGAGTCAGTGATTCGAAGACTGCCTTTCCTCGATCTTGATTAGCGGAGAAATTCACGAATTAGAATACTAGTTGAGACGGGGAGACCCGAATCGAATTATCGCGGGTATCATAGAATTTTTTAGCTTAGGTACTATATGAGCAAGCCCGGCAAAACCCTTGTACGGCTTCTTCTATCTCTCGATAAAAAGAAATATGACCAACAGTGGTTCGAATGTCTATACAAAAGATTTCCTTGTTGACATTTCTTACTATTAGA